TGAAATTATACGAATATGTATACTGTACACTTTATTTTATTCTTTTATTTCGTTTCTTTGGGATTGTAGTTCAATTGGTCAGAGCACCGCCCTGTCAAGGCGGAAGCTGCGGGTTCGAGCCCCGTCAGTCCCGATGTATCCAAATCCACTAAAAAACTACAGCAATTCATCCTTTCTTTTCTATAAATAAACTAGTGCTTGCCTTGTACAATCATTTGATGAAGTAGCATCAAACCACTGTTGTAAACAAATCCAAACAAACAATAGAAGAAATGCAAAAATGAAAAGAATTCTTGTTGGGAATGAAATTCTACTATTTGTATCCCTTTGACACAAAAAAGAAAGGATGAAAAAGAATGAAAATTTTGAATTTTAATAAAATTAAAGGTTTTTTTGATTGTCTCAGGAATTTACGTTGGAATTCGGTATAGTATGTATAAAGGATCTTCCTTTGTTTAGACTATTCAATTCTTGACGATGAATCAATTTGTCAGATATTCTTATTCATGATATTGATCCGATTCGATTCCATCGAGTGTAATTCATATTAATCCCATTGAATTTACAGCTAAAAGATTGATCATCTCTATGGGATTAAATCCCGAGTTATTGCAAATTAAAGAAAAATGAAATAACAAAATTATGGAAGTAAATATTCTCGCATTTATTGCTACTGCACTGTTCATTCTAGTCCCTACTGCTTTTTTACTTATAATATATGTAAAAACAGTAAGTCAAAGTGATTAATTTGAATTAAAAATTCAATTTGTAACTTTTTAGTTCTTATCAATGATTTCAGCGAAGAAATAAAAGAAAAGATTTTCTATTGCGCGTTTTAAATGAAATGATCGACTTATACTCAGCAGTATTCTATGAAAACAGTAATCTATGAGATACTAGATAGTATGGTAGAAAAAAAATTCTACCATACTATCTAGTATTGGTATTGTACTATATAAAGTTTGTTATATGAAGATACAAGTTAGTTTAATATATATCAATCAACACTATTATCTTCATATAGATAGAAATTCTATCTATATGAAGATAATAGTGTTATGTCCCAATTTGATTTCTTTGCTTCATCAATTTCTATTTGATTTATGTTGATTCCAATCAATCTGAAAGAACCCTAAAGACATTACCCTTCCAATTCTATTTCCGCGATTTCATATATATTTTTTTTTAATATGAATTCCATGAATTACGAGATCCATTGAAGAAAGATTCAAATCAATGAAGGAATAAAAGTGAAATTAAAACTAAAGTCTTTGCAGAACAGAACGATCTATATAAAAAATGGATCCAGTTTCATTCCTAAACTTAATTATTAGTACGTCTAGAGTCCACTTCTTCCCCATACTACGAGTGAAAGGGAAAATGTAAACACTACCATTAAAGCAGCCCAAGCGAGACTTACTATATCCATGTGGGTTTTGTCCTCGATCTCTATGAAGGAATTATTCAATTATGGTTCACTAATAATAGTCGAATTTCTATCACATAGTCAAAAGGGGATTCTGATCCAACACCATTTATGAAAAAATTCAATAAATCCAATTAGAACGATTGTTAGAATTAGAAGATTTCTAGTAGAATCGGAAAACATTAAGCCAAAGCTTAATACGTAGAGATAGCCTTTGAAGTAGCAGAAGTAACAAAGGAATGTTAATAACATGTCATAATAATAAGACCCGTTCTTTACTTTTGTCCCCTTTCATTTTCATTAAGGCAAAAAACTATATATATAATCAAGCTAGATCATTATATATTGAATACCTTTTTTTTTCTTTTTTATTTGATAGAAATCTTACCATCTCCGATTTGCCCTATGACCCAATCGAAGACGTATTATTATGCTCTTGACTAGAGGTTCTTGAAAAGTAAAAATTTTTTTTTGTACTTTACTTTTTAACGTTAATCTTTTTATCTAATAACTAATAAATAGAAATAAGTAAAAATAACTAAACTAAAAACTAATTAGACATTCAATCAAATTACTATTGATTCAATGCCAGAGTACTCATAAACCTTCATGAGTATGTATACAAAGTATCTTCCGCTCTTTCCGCAATTCAAAATTGAATTCGATTTTCTCTCCCCTATCAATCGAATTCAAGACTCAGCCGGTAGACACTACATTATTAGTGGAGGACTCTCATATAAAAATTTACCCGTTTTTTTTTCACGACTCTAATCTTTCCTTAAAGCTTAATTGAAGACATTTTATAGAACAGAAAATCCCAGATACTTAGAATCAAGCAAATATCCAGAGCCTTTTTCCTCCGCCTGCTGCGGCTGGAAAAAACCTAGCAAGTTATCAAAACAGAATAAGTCATTTCGATTCTTTTGTTAATCATCAGGCGACACCCGGATTTGAACTGGGGAAAAAGGATTTGCAGTCCCCCGCCTTACCGCTCGGCCATGCCGCCAAAACGATAGAAAATAGATGACAGAATTTGCCTTTGTTCTTTTGTTCTTGTATTTTTAGTTTGGATCCCGTTTTCTTTAATCAATCCCTTTCCTAAAATAAATTTGACTCTTTTGTTTGGATTGGATCGCTCGAAAAGATTGATTGTAGAATATCTTAAAATCCCGAATATCTAACAACACAATTTCTTCCTTCTATTGATATTGAAAAAAAAAAAAGAAATATGGTTTTCAGTTACAAAACCAAAAAGTTAGGACAAATTTGAACCCTTAACTATTGATTGTAAATTCATGAACGATTCTTGAACTTCAATATAAAATTGGGTTTCCATTGTGTTTACTTAATGATATAACTAAACTAAAATCTGTATCCATTGCAATTATAAGATCCATTATAAGTATATGTAAACCCCATAATTCAAATTATTACACAGATATTATCTAATCGGATATCTTATCGGGATATCATGCTTATAGGTAATTTTCACGAAATTATTGTACTTCACTTTTTACAATTTTTCTTGAATATAGAAAAGAGAAATTTTGATAAAGCACGGCCGGTGCTGTTCGGAATAAAGCTGTAATAAAAAAAAAGACAAAGGGGGGGGCATATATATATAGATAGATGTAGTTATATCTGTCCATGCTTAATAAGAAAAGGGCCCTTTTTTTTCCTTACACATTTTTACACTCACATATTCCCTATATTCGAGTAAAAAAAAACACAGGTAAAAATTTTTCTCTTATCTGCGAATTTGTTTTTGAGCAATTGAATCCACGAAAAAGTTAAGTGCTAAAAAAATTCTCTATTTTTTACGATTATTATGCCTTTATCTGATTATCTCATTGAACCGATCAAATGCTGAATATATTTACATTTATAGTATTCGATTGGGTTCGAATACGGAATATCATAATAATGGTAGAAATTCTATTATTTTTTGTTTTGATATTATATACAAAGCACGCTAAATCTAAGGGGAATTTATTGATCCCTTTCTGTTTGCATTTGGGGCAAATTCCGATAAGTAAAATTTCATGTGATTCAGTAAACAAAATAGAAATTCCATCATTGCTATATTGATCCATATGATTTGATGAAGAATGAGCAAAAAATGGGTTTTTCAATAAAAATAAAAGGGAATTTCAAAAATGCTTGGGGGCGGAAATGAGGAAATGTTTACAATACCGGGATTTAATCAGATCCAATTTGAAGGTTTTTGTAGATTTATTGATCGGGGCTTAACAGAAGAATTTTCTAAGTTTCCAAAAATTGAAGATACAGATCAAGAAATTGAATTTCAATTATTTGTGGAAACATATCAATTGGTAGAACCTTTAATAAAAGAAAGAGACGCTGTATATGAATCACTCACATATTCTTCTGAATTATATGTATCCGCGGGATTAATTTGGAAAACCTGTAGGGATATGCAAGAACAAACGATTTTTATTGGAAACATTCCTCTAATGAATTCCCAGGGAACTTCTATAGTAAATGGAATATACAGAATTCTAATCAATCAAATATTGCAAAGTCCCGGTATCTATTACCGGTCAGAATTGGACCATAATGGAATTTCGGTCTATACCGGCACCATAATATCAGATTGGGGGGGAAGATTAGAATTAGAGATTGATAGAAAAGCAAGGGTATGGGCTCGGGTGAGTAGGAAACAGAAAATATCTATTCTAGTGCTATCATCAGCTATGGGCTCGAGTCTAAGAGAAATTCTAGAGAATGTTTTTTACCCTGAAGTTTTCTTGTATTTCTTGAATGATAAGGAGAAAAACAAAATTAAGTCAAAAGAAAATGCCATTTTAGAGTTTTATCAACAATTTGCTTGTGTAAGCGGAGAGCCGGTATTTTCTGAATCCTTATGCAAGGAATTACAAAAGAAATTTTTTCAACAAAGGTGTGAATTAGGAAGAATTGGTCGACGAAATATGAACCGTAAACTGAATCTTGATATACCCCCGAACAATACATTTTTGTTACCACGAGATATATTGGCAGCCGCGGATCGTTTGATTGGAATGAAGTTTGGAATGGGTATACTTGATGATATGAATCATTTGAAAAATAAACGTATTCGTTCTGTATCGGATCTCTTACAAGATCAATTCGGATTGGCCCTGGTTCGTTTAGAAAATATGGTTAGAGGAACTATGTGTGGAGCAATTAGGCATAAATTGAAACCGATTCCTCAGAATTTGGTAACTTCAACTACATTAACAACTACTTATGAATCTTTTTTCGGATTACACCCATTATCTCAAGTTTTGGATCGAACTAATGCATTGACACAAATAATTCATGGGAGAAAGGTGAGTTTTCTGGGCCCGGGAGGATTGACCGGACGAACTGCTAGTTTTCGGATACGAGATATCCATCCTAGTCACTATGGCCGCATTTGCCCTATTGATACGTCCGAAGGAATCAATGTTGGACTTATTGGATCCTTAGCACTTCATGCGAGGATTGGTCATTGGGGGTCTCTACAAAGTCCGTTTTATAAAATCTCTGAGCGATCAAAAAAAGTATGTATGCTTTACTTATCACCAAGTAA